ATTTGATAAAATCTTTAGAAAAAGGCTTTTTTTCTACCGAGATAAAACAAGATGTCGATGTCTATAGTAAACCAAAGTCATCGTTTAATATTCAATTTTGCTTCAATCTCGATTAGACAAAACAAATACAAAATTGAAGATTTAGTTACGATTAGAAATAAGCTTTTCTGTCTTTATCCATAGATTCTTTACTCATACTTATTCAATTGAAAGTCAAAAATTATGTTTCGTAATCTTATAATCCAATTTTTCAATTTCTAATTGACTTTTGGATACAAATCACGAGAATGTATATTATTCCTCAAAATTCTTATTGAGAGGTCAAGGATTTAATCCTTTTTAGAAATAAAGTTTTTGATCGGGATATATTATATGCCGAAGATCCCTTAACTTTTTGGATTATCATAGAACGAATCACACTTTTACCACTAAACTATACCCGCTATGATGCGATTATTGTATAGAAATGAATCTTTTGTCGAGTAAAAGGACGGGACATGATCCTGGTAGGATCATAAAAGAATCACGAAAAGTATAGCGTTGATATTGTATTTCTTCTGATATTGTATTTCTTCATGGACCCAACGAGATTAGGGAAAAAGGACTCGTTGACTTTATATCATTTGATCTATAGGATAGGAATGGAAATAGTCCTCTTTCTGATTGTTTCAATAACAAGTATTTTGTTTTCGAATCAAATAAACAATTTTATCTAATATTTATCTAAAAAATTTCTAATACAATTTTTTCAACAAGAATGGCCCGTGACACGGGCCAGGTTGTGAAAATAACATTTTTGGACAAAAATAAAACTATATAAAACCAAAAAACTACACAATAATTATCTATTCCAAACAAAATTATCGTGTATATTTTTTTATAGTTATAGATATTTAGATTATTGAGATTATATATTAAAATTAAAGATTATTCGGATTATATATTTGATTATATATTTAAAGTACAAAAAGATAAAAAAAAGAGACATAGCAAAGAGGCTTTGTTTTTTTAAGCTTTACTTATTTAACTTTAACATAGTAATTATTTTAAATTGGGAGAGATGGCTGAGTGGACTAAAGCGTCGGATTGCTAATCCGTTGTACGAATTATTCGTACCGAGGGTTCGAATCCCTCTCTTTCCGGTTTCATTGATGATTTGGTATTTTTTATCTTTTAAATTTATCAAACCTTTTTGCTTTATTTATTTAGTTAATAGTTAAAGATCAAAATGTAGTACATAGTTATAGTTAGAGATCAAAATGTAGAATAGTTAAAATGCTAAGAACATTGAAAAATTAAGCAAGGAAAAAGCCGTATTTTTCTTTTTGTTTTGATTTTATTCTTCACCTTCACGTCCAGGATTACGCCTTGGATCATTAGATAAAAACCCGAAGATGAAGAGAGAAACAAAGAATATCACTACTGTATAAACAAAGAGTTTGAGAGTAAGCATTAGACAATCTCCAAGATCTTTTTTTGGTTTGGAAAAAAAAGAAAATAGATTCTCTATATATCATATTTTATATCATATTTTGACACAAAGAAATAAAGCAGTTTCTAGAAATTTTTAGAAAGAGCAAAGAATTTTTCTAAATTCATTTTGAATATAGAGTTGAGTCTTTCATTGCAAATTTTTTTATCCCCACAATTCGATATTGCGGGGTACTCTACTAGACTAGGTTTTTTTTCAATGACATGAAAAAAAGCTCAGAATGGGGAAATGGGATAATCCAGATTTTTCATGTCTATACAATAAACTTATACTATAAAAACTTATCCGATCTTATATCTTATTTAAGTACTATAATTTTTTTTATCGAATAAATTATAAATTATTTGAGGACAGTATTAAAGATCTCATCGAAAACTTACAGCCGCTTGCCAAACAAAAGCTAATAGAAAAAAGAACAGAGGGATTATTGGCATAACATCCACGACCGGGTTCAAAAAGGCGTAGGCTTCGGGCAATTTTGTAAAGAAAAAATTGCTTGAATTTGAATAAAGGGTAGAACCGATGCAAATCAAACTAAAAATATTAAGCATAACAAACATTTTGTTCTTGAAGAGAATTTCATTTTGATTGAGTTATTAATAGGTTATTGATATTAATAGGTTATTGATATAAAAATTGATATTTTTTAAAGTATCAAGTAATAAAAAAGAAGTAAGGTAGACCAAAAACTTTAAACTTACCCAATCAAAAATCCTTCAATTCTTAACTAAAAAAAGAATAGAAGAAATCATATTTTCATACAATATCTTAATATAATTCTATATTATGATCAACAAATTCAGTGAATTGACGAAGAACCAATACCAATAGTAGTGTTTATTTGTGTTGAATCAAAATATAAATGGGGCGTAGCCAAGTGGTAAGGCAACGGGTTTTGGTCCCGCTATTCGGAGGTTCGAATCCTTCCGTCCCAGAGCATCCCGAATTTTTTATATAAAAATATGTCTTTGTGAACAACCCTCTCTCTATGTAAGAGCATAATAAAGGCAATTTTTGTTTTTTATTTTAACTAATCTTCATTGCAGATATTTTTCTCAACACATTTATATTCATATTGACAACAGTGTATCAAATAAATATAATTCGATCTGGGCAATTAGATCTTAGTTTCGGATCTATTTATCTCTTTATTTTAGTCTTTCAGTTTTTATAAGTTTTTTTTATATATTTTATATCTTTTACAAAACATAAAAATTTTAAAATATAAATATATATATAAAATAATATAATATATATAATTATAAAATTTATAATAAAAAGAATAAAATAGAAAATTTATAAAATAAAAGCAAACAACTTATAAAATAAAATATAGAAAATAAAGCAAATCCAGTATATTAAGAAATATGATATACATATATATTTCATCCATAAGAAATTTGTAAATCATATAAATTTGTAAATTTGACCTTATTTACATATAAATTTGATACATATAAATTTGACTTTATCTTTCTTTTTTTATTTAATTTATTATTAAATTTTTTAATGATGATTCTATTTTTTTATGATAATTATATCTACATAACGTAATTTTTTTTGGGGGGGTTGGGTTGCTAACTCAATGGTAGAGTACTCGGCTTTTAAGTGCGGCTAACGTCTTTTAAGCATTTGTATGAAGAAAGAAATTCGTCCATACCTTGGTATAGTTTGTAAGACCACGACTGATCCTGCTAAAAGGAATGAATGGAAAAAATAGCATGTCGTATTAATGTTAATGGAAAATTCTGAGAAATTTTTTTGGATCGGTTCCAAACCTTGTTTGAATTCTTGGTGCGGAACATAAAACGAAAAAAAAAATTATAATATAATATTTCTATTATTAAAGTGGGTCTGAGTTAATAAATGGATAGAGTTATACGGCTCTAATTATCGGGAAACAAAAAAGCAACGAGCTCCCGTTCTTAATTTGAACGATTTTCCGATCTAATTGGACGTTAAAAATAGATTAGTGCCCGCGCGGAAAGGCTTTTCCATGAATGGATTTTCCATTTTTTTAATAAATCCTAACTATATTGTCATTCTCCACTGTGAGGGGAATCAAATGTGTAGAAGAAAGAGTATATTGATAAATAACTTTTTTTCCAAAATCAAAAGAGCGATTGGCGTGAAAAAATAAAGGATTTCTAACCATCTTCTTATCCTATAATGAACATAAATCGATTCGATGGAACAAAGAGAAAATAGAGAATCCGTTGATGAATTTGCCAATTTCTGAAGTATCTATTCTTTTCTTATTATACTTTTTTGTTTTTACTGTATCGCACTATGTATTATTGAATAACCCCCAAAATCTCCTATCTTTGCTTCAATTAAATTGAATTTAAAATGAAAATAGAGAAATACAAAAGATATTTCGAACTAGATCGGTCTCGAAAAAATGACTTCCTATACCCACTTATCTTTCGGGAGTATATTTATACATTTGTTCGTGATCATGGTTTAAATAGATCCATTTTGTTGGAAAATAGGGGTTATGACATTAAATCTAAATCAAGTTTATTAGTTGTAAAACATTTAATTACTCGAACGTATCAACAGAATCATTTGATTTTTTCTGTTAATGATTCGAACCAAAATCCACTTTTTAGGTACAACAAGAATTTTCATTCTCAAATGCTATCGGGGGGGATTGCAGTCATTGTAGAAATTCCATTTTCCCGACGATTAGTATCCCTTTTAGAAAGGTCAGAAATAGTAAAATCTCATAATTTACAATCACTTCATTCAATATTTCCTTTTTTAGAGAGTAAGTTTCCACATTTAAATTATGTGTCAGATGTACTAATACCTTACCCTATCCATCTAGAAAAATTGGTTCAAACACTTCGTTACTGGGTGAGAGATCCCTCCTCTTTGCATTTATTACGACTCTTTCTTCATGAGTATTGGAATTTGAACAGTCTTATTATTACAAAGAAATCTATTTCCATTTTTGCAAAGGATAATCCAAGATTATTCTTGTTCTTATATAATTTTCATGTATATGAATACGAATCTATTCTCTTCTTTCTTCGTAACCAATCCTTTCATTTACAATCAACATTTTTTCGAGTCCTTTTTGAACGAATATATTTCTATGAAAAAATAGAAGATTTTGCTGAAAGCTTTACTAATGATTTTCGGGCAACCCTATGCTTGGTTAAGGATTCTTTCATACATTATTTTCGATATCAAGGAAAATCTATTCTGGCTTCAAAAGATAGGCCTTTTCCGATGAAAAAGTGGAAATATTATCTTGTCAATGTATGTCAATGTCATTTTGATGTGGGGTTTCACCCGGAAAAGATCTATATAAATTCATTATCCAAGCATTCCCTCTCCCTTTTGGGTTATCTTTCAAGTGTATGTCTAAACCCCTTAGTGGTACGGAGTCAAATGCTCGAAAATTCGTTGATAATAGATAATACCATAAATAAACTTGATACAATCGTTCCAATTCTTCCTTTAGTTGAATCGTTGTCAAAAATGAAATTTTGTAATGCAA